TGAAATTAATTGAATGAACAATTCATAAAAAAAATTCTTCTGTGGTAGTTCATATATTCTATAGTTTCTTGCCGTGTCCATTTTCAATTCTTGGTCATTGAGATTCATGGGTAATACCGATTAATATATAAGGATAGATATTACCTCTCCTTTTCACCTTTCAAAGAAATTGAAATGATTGAAGTTTTTCTATTTGGAATCGTCTTAGGTCTAATTCCTATTACTTTGGCTGGATTATTCGTAACTGCATATTTACAATATAGACGTGGTGATCAATTGGACCTTTGAGTAATTAATATCTCCTTTTTTTTTGATTGACCTCCTACTTTCTTTAATCTACAGGAGGTCAAATTCAGATTGCTGTTCAATTATTTCAGTCTTATTTTCGACCTAACAAATAACAAGAATCTAATCACGCTCTGTAGGATTTGAACCTACGACATCGGGTTTTGGAGACCCACGTTCTACCGAACTGAACTAAGAGCGCTTTATTATAACAAAAATATTTTGTGACCTAACTCGTCTTGGATATATATACTATCGTAAATAAGAAAATTAAAGATTGATTTTGTATAGCCAATTTTAATCAATCTCAATGACCCCTCGTTACTGTTCATAAGATAAGTAATAGGTAGGGATGACAGGATTTGAACCCGTGACATTTTGTACCCAAAACAAACGCGCTACCGAGCTGCGCTACATCCCTTTGAATTGGCCTACAGTAGTATTGTAGAGAATCCCTGTCTTGTTTTCCACATCTTTATTTCTTTCAGTGCTATACCCAATTATCTTGTCATTTCTTATTTTTTTTTTAATCTCATATCATATAACATATAATAATAGACTTATATTATATACGTACTAAAGAAATATGAAACTCGCCGTAAAAAAATGAATATTTTTCGGGAATTCTCAGACAGAAAGGGACGTATTCTTTTTTTCTTTTAAGAAAACTGTACTGAATCGTTGTACATTTCAAGTTATACATTTTAATTTGCATTAGGGATTCTGCGTACAAATCCAAGTGTCAGTCATTAACTACATATACACATCTGGTCATATATGTAATAGCATTATGTATTACAAATTGTAATAAAATTACAATAATAAATAACAAAGAAGGAGGATTTTAAATGCGAAATCTAAAAACATACCTTTCCGTGGCACCGGTAGTAAGTACTCTATGGTTTGGGTCTTTAGCAGGTTTATTGATAGAGATCAATCGTTTATTTCCAGATGCGTTGATATTCCCTTTTTTTTCATTATAGTAATTGAGATAGGAAGGGGTGAAGAAAATTAGAGATACAATCAAATATCTGTGACTAATCCCCCCCTTACTCTTCTTTTCTTCTTTTTTTTTTATAATTAAAATAAATTCGAAAATAAAAAGAATAAAAGCGGGTTCACCCTAGTTAAACTAAGAACTCGGGTTTCCAGGTCCAAAATTAAATTAATTAATAATAGAGTGAGAAAGAAAATGGAATAGTTGTGGCATGTCAACAATATCATACAAGAAAATTCAATGAAAAAGAAAATTTAAATACTGTACAGCGATTATAAATTATAAATATATAGTTAGAAATCATTATATTACTTATTATTACTATATTGATAGATTGCAACGAAATCTTTCATAATTGGATTTCAAGTTAGCAACTTCTATTTTTTTCCTTCCTTTCTTCTTCTTCGCTTCGGATCGGAAAATAGAAAGATAGAAGAGTTGAGTCAATCAAAAATCCAAAGGAGGTTCATGGCCAAGAGTAAAGATGCCCGAATAACGATTATTTTGGAATGTACCAGTTGTGTTCGAAACCGTGTTAATAAGGAATCAATGGGCATTTCCCGATATATTACTCAAAAAAATCGACATAATACGCCTAGTCGATTGGAATTGAGAAAATTCTGTCCCTCTTGTTACAAACATACGATTCACGGGGAGATAAAGAAATAGATCGAATCGATCGCTTGCGTGTCCGCCTTCCATTCCAAGGAAGACGAAAAACGACATATTATATATAACAGATCATATATTTATTTAAATATAAACGCAATTCTATTTTGAAATTCGAAATCATTTTTGATTCGATCAAAATAGCATTAGGATTTTCGAGACAAGGAATAAAAAAAACATGGATAAATCCAAGCGACTCTTTCTTAAATCTAAGCGATCTTTTCGTAGGCGTTTGCCCCCGATACAATCGGGGGATCGAATTGATTATAGAAACATGAGTTTAATTAGTCGATTTATTAGTGAACAAGGAAAGATATTATCTAGACGGGTGAATAGATTGACCTTAAAACAACAACGATTAATTACTATTGCTATAAAACAAGCTCGTATTTTATCTTTGTTACCCTTTCTTAATAATGAGAAAGAGTTGGAAAGAAGCGAGTCGACTCCTAGAACTACTGGTCTTAGAATTAAAAATAAATAAGCTTGCTCTTCTTCAATTGAATCAAAATAAAATTCCAATCCGAATTCAAATGCAAATTGACAGTTTGTTCAAAAAATCTGAAAATTCCAATTTTATTGTTGTGTCGTAAGAAAAAAAGGAATTGGGGAAGAAGAATAAATCTTTTTTTGATTGAACGTGTTTGTTCATTGCGATGACTTTATCATATTATATCCTATTTTATCATACTAATTTCTACTCTACTTTCCCAAGTTCATTTGCCAGGGAACTCCATTTAAAATCCATTTAAAACATTTCACTGGATTTGATTTCTTTCAATCTCCTTAATCTTATTTTAAGATCTCATTGGAAATCATATAAAGACAATTCCTATTTAATATAGCTATTTGTGCAAGTATTTTACGATTAAGAAGCAACTGCCTCTTGTACAGATGGTGTATTAATTTACTATAACTATAGTATAGTTTATTGGATCGAATTACTGCGTTTATTCGAGTGATCCACAAACGACGAAAATCTCTCTTCTGCCTACCTCTATCCTGATGAGCCGAAACCAAAGCTCTTATTTTCTGTTGAGTAATAGTTCGAGTAAGTCTTGAACGAGCCCCTCGAAAGCTTGATGCAAATAAACGAATTTTGGTTCGACGTCTTCGAGCTATATATCCTCGTTTAATTCTAGTCATTGAATAAATGAAACTTTGATGAATAACTAATTGATTTCTTTTCTTTCAGTTATTTCCTTTCCCTTTCCTAGTCTATTAATAACAAAACGGATTCTTCCAATGTATAAAATAAGAATTCCAATGGCTTTTGCTACTCTAACCTTCCCGACCACGATTTTTTCTTTTTTTCTAGGCTTCTCGCCTCAAAATAAGAAATTGTATTGATACTAGGTATCAAAAAAACATAGTAAATAAAAAAGTAGTAAATAGAATATAGGTATAGTGGGTTCCATCGTTTCTATGGTTACTTCTTAAACGGTGAGGTCCTCTCTATACACCGGAGCCTCATTTAATTAATGCTATTGTTAACTTGTACAGTTCACACTCTTTGGCTCTACCCATAATTATCCAGTAATAGGTCTTTCACAACGAGACCACTTATACAGTAACGGTATTTAATTATGAAGATTAGCTGAGTAGCTGACCCTGTTAGTCCGTTCTTGCAAAAGTGAAGGGTAAAGGGTAAGGGCATAATCTTTCTGCTTTTAAATAAAATAGGATTTCCCTGCTTAATGAATACCATTTGCTATCAATGGGGAATTCTTTCTCATCTTAAATTAAAAGTGTAAGTGATTGGATTTGTACCAATGGCAACCATAAATTAATTTGATACCACAATACAATAGAAGGTATGATAGATCTTTTTTAGATTTTTATCTATATTTAATTTTTCGTATCGTATAGTAAATGGTGGTCTTCATTCTATCCTATTCATTGGTACTGATCATTTATACCGGATCAATTGTTTTTGGCCTAGTCCATGATCTGAACGAGTCGCACATACACCCTAGTACATGTTCCTCGTCGCTGAGGACATCCCCGAAGAGCGGGGGATTTCGTGACATTTTTGATTGGCTGTCTTGTGTTTCTAATAAGTTGTTTAATAGTTGGCATGTTGAATCATATACATAATGGGCTGGTTTAGATCGATCCTAACCGGATAAGTATGAATCATTTTTATATTAATGGATTCATAGACTATTGTATTAAATCTGGTAAGAAGATAAGATCTCAAATTGTATATTTGCGCGAAATTCCTCTTATTTTTTATTCAACCGCTACAAGATCAACAAGTCCGTGAGCTTGGGCTTCTGTTGCTGACATAAAAACATCTCTTTCCATGTCTTCGGAAATAACCCATAAGGATTTGCCCGTTCTTTGTGCATAAACCCTTGTGATGGTTTCGCGAAGCTTCAGTAGTTCTTCCGCTTCCAGGATAAATTCTCCCGTCTGTGCCTCATAAAAAGAACTAGCAGGTTGATGGATCATTACCCTGATGATATAACATAATAAATAATTATTCTATCTCGCATGATGAAAGGCGAAAATTAAGAAAAAAAGAAAGATAGAATTGAACAACCGTACAGGCATCTTTTGCACATTGCATACGGCTCTACAATGGAATTCACTTTTATACCTATAAACTACCTTACATCGAATAAATAGAAAACAAATTATAGGGTCTATCATATTCACATAGGTGAATGATCCAACAACCACCCTTTCTTTTGGAATAGTTAAAAATATACTATGATGGTTCCGTTGCTTTATATATATATTAATTTCGTCTGTTATTTAGCAATCCCAAAGTTTCTTTTTTTTTTACTTAATTCTTTTTATATTTGAAAAAAAAAAAGAGATTTTTTTTTGTATTCTTTCATAAAAATAATATATATATTATTGTTAAGAGTTTTTCGGTGTAAAAACAAAAAAGTTTGTGACGCTGAAATGGGTCTCCTGATATATCAGATAAAATGGTAAAGACCTTTTATCTCATACTACTCTTTCGATACATAATGGAATGGAACGATTTTGAAAAAAAAAAAAGATTCTCGTATCGAATTCGAAGTGCCATGCTATTATTACTTAATATTTATATTTCATATATCGCGAAGGCATAGTCTTCTTTTTTCTCTCAAATCAAATAAAAAACTCATTGGCGCCAAGCGTGAGGGAATGCTAGACGTTTGGTAATTTCTCCTCCGACCAGAATAAAAGATCCCATTGAAGCGGCTAATCCCATGCATATTGTTTGTACGTCTGGTTGCACAAATTGCATAGTATCATAAATACCTAATCCAGGTATTACCCATCCGCCGGGAGAGTTTATAAACAAATAGAGATCCTTGGTATCATCCTCTATACTGAGATATACCATAAGACCAATAAGTTGATTCGAGATCTCGCTATCAACCTCTTGGCCTAAAAAAAGTAATCTTTCTCGATAAAGTCGGTTGATTGAGATAAAATTGTATCCCTTCGGAACCGTACATGCATCTTTTGATGCATACAGTTCAACACAAATCGCGAAAAAAACAAGAATCAATGTGTAGATTCTTTTTTTTTTTCTTTTGTCATCGCAAGCTCTGTATAACTTGTAACAAAGGGGCTTTTTCTTTCATAAAAAAAAATATGAGTTTTGGTCTTTTTATATATAATTATATAATATAGTAAATAGAATTTCTATATATAAATAGAAATAAATAAAAATAAACTTATCGGATTAACTTCTCATTGATGTATTGTTTCATCGGAATCCAATCCAAATCACGATGTAATTTTCTTGTTCCTGAATGGTCTTCTTGAATTCTTTTAGGTTTATGCTCTACTCCGAGTAAAGATCGGACCGATTATTATTTGCATATATAGGACAAATGCCCCAATACTACGTCTTTTTGCTACGACTTCTTTCTTTTTTTATTTATTTCATATCTCCCGCCAAATATAATATTAAATATTCACTATTCAATGCATTCATCATATTACTCGATTTATTAACAGTTTTAGATAACTTTAATTATATTATTATATTAGAAATTATAAATCGAATATTCTATAATATAAATAGAATATGATATTAAGTAGAAATCATAGATATATTACCTATTGGTTTTTTTCTAAACGGAGCCTGGATAATTCATTTTATTGTTTGAACCAAGCCAACCATAAATTATTCTAATTGCTAATATTAATCTGTCTACCCCCTTAAAAAATTAATTTAATCGTACTTAATTGCATTTCACGCTCCAAATTTTGGATAATTCAATCAATCTTTGTTGGGCGAAAGGGAGGATATCTCGATCGGGAAAGAGAACGGGGAAATACCATATGACCCAATATATCTGACAAGTCGCACTATACGTCAACCCACGATGCATCTTCGTCTCCAGGACTTCGAAAAGGTACTTTTGGAACACCAATAGGCATTAAATGAAAGAAAAATTAAGTATTATATCTCACTTTGATGTGAAAGCGTAAAAATAGGTTTATTGTCTTAATAATATTTTGTCTTTTATCATATTTTATCCATAGATTGAAGAAGTTCATAAAAAAGGAAGACAGAATCAATAAAGGAAAATTCTTACAAGTGGGGCCTTTGGATGATGAACAAATATATATGCAGTTACTCATATAAAATGCTATCAACGCCCTACCATTGCGTATTGGTACTTATCGGGTGTAGAATAAATCTGCTTCTTTTTGTTCCTACGAACAAAATTATTCTATTATTATTCAAAGACATTCTTACTAAAAGATATAGAACAAATATTAATCCTTTCCCCAAGATAATCCACTAAAAAAGTAAGGACCATACTATACTATAGTTTTTTTAAAGTGCAATAAAGTTACATAGAGTCTATTTTTGATTGATATAAGGGGTATTTCCATGGGTTTGCCTTGGTATCGTGTTCATACGGTTGTATTGAATGATCCCGGCCGTTTGATTTCTGTCCATATAATGCATACAGCTCTGGTTGCTGGTTGGGCCGGTTCGATGGCTCTATATGAATTAGCTGTTTTTGATCCCTCTGACCCTGTTCTTGATCCAATGTGGAGACAGGGTATGTTCGTTATACCCTTCATGACTCGTTTAGGAATAATCAATTCATGGGGTGGTTGGAGTATTACGGGGGGGACTATAACGAATCCGGGTATTTGGAGTTATGAAGGTGTGGCTGGTGCACATATTGTGTTTTCTGGCTTGTGCTTTTTGGCAGCTATCTGGCATTGGGTGTATTGGGATCTAGAAATATTTTGTGATGAACGTACAGGAAAACCCTCTTTGGATTTGCCCAAGATCTTTGGAATTCATTTATTTCTCTCAGGAGTGGCGTGCTTTGGTTTTGGCGCATTTCATGTAACAGGATTGTATGGTCCTGGAATATGGGTATCCGATCCTTATGGACTAACGGGAAGAGTACAAGCTGTAAATCCAGCATGGGGTGTGGAAGGTTTTGATCCTTTTGTTCCGGGAGGAATAGCCTCTCATCATATTGCAGCAGGAACCTTGGGCATATTGGCGGGTCTATTTCATCTTAGTGTCCGTCCGCCCCAACGTCTATACAAAGGATTACGTATGGGAA